CCTCCCCGGTCCCACGAAGATCTCTACGTACTTGTCCAGTCCAGGACCTGAGATCTTCCGGCCCCTATGTTGTAAGGGTGCGTGGGAGCAGCTCAAGCAAAGAAGAGTCTGGTCCGGTCTGAATTCAGGCCCGGCCCGCCCGTCTGCTGCTAGGTCCGGGAATGGCGCCAGGCGAGGGCGCCGCTATGCCCCGCAGCTCTGCTGCGGCCGGCCCCCTTACTATGCAAAAGAATCGAGGCCGGGAGGTCTCGTCCATAGTGGTTCCCCCCCGCCTTTGGTGATTGACCGAACAAATAGGCCTAGATCTATGCCCCTTAATGAATCGAATGGTCCTTCGACCTTCGTTTGATTCCGATGGCCGGCATAGATCTCATGAGACCCGCCCACTATTACTACGAAAAAAGCCGCCCTGCCCTTTTCCTTCGCTACTAGGAGAGTAAGCAACTTCTATTAGCGCCGGACCTTGAGTCGAATTGATCGTGTCATGTGCAACGTCCATCAATGATGGTTCATTAATGTCTATTGATTTAGACTCCTTCCCCCTTCCCTTATACGAAGAAGATCGAGAGGGGCCCGAAAGCCCCCAAACCAAGAACGGAAACGGAAGCCTTTCGACTCACTCTCGTATGGCTCGCCCTCGAGCCCTGGGCAGGTCGGCCGGGTCTTTCCCTGTTGTTCTGTTCCCGCCACGAGAAAGACGCACGGAAGAGGTATGCCCAGCGCGTGGAGGATCCGTTGAGAGTGTCCGTTGTCTCGGTAGGGAACAGTACGATCTTTTCCCCTATTGTATTGAATCAATAAAAAAAGAGGTCAGTGCTACGGCCCCCTATTGTTTGATCCAATATTGACCGGGGACGAGCCCCGACTTCCATAGGTCCTTGGTTCGACCTCCCGTAGCGGTCCTTGCTTTTAATAAAGCGGAGCGGGGCCAATTTATCGTACTTGCTCAGTGTGCCCCCCTTTCGTCGAGTGCCCCGCCCGGTTCACTGGGCTGTTGGCCTACCAAGCACTTGCCCGCTGCTCCTGCCGCCCGCCAAGCGGGCGGAGCGCTCGTTATCCTTACTGTTCTCTCCGCTGGGGCCCCCTCCCATTGCTCTAGCCATAAGCTATGGCAGCTCCAGCTCGCACCCACAGGGGCCCGCCCTGCGAGGCCAGAGTGGGCTCAGCGGTCAGCCCCCATTCGAATTACGTTCGGGGGTGTTTCGCTTTTGCCAGATCTAGAGAGATACTACGAGTCCTCCGTCCCAGATTCCCTCGCCGCGGCCATCTGGTTCACCGGTACTACCAAAAACTCTCATGCTTACGTTACTGTTACTAAATGTAAGTATTATCTCGGACCACGAAGACCCCAGTCGTGCTTCTGGTTTCCATTCCCATCATCATATTGAAGTTGGAAACTCCTCGTGCTCTGCCATAAGAACTTGGAGTCCGTATCATGGTGAAGGTAAGGTAACGCTGTGATTCTTGCTCAAAAAACTGAGCGAACGCGTTCGAGTTATTGGCTCGTCCGACCCGGCAGCATTCATGAGTCGCTCGTTCAACTGTCCTTCGGAGACACGGTCGAGAAGTGCCATGCATGGTCGCCCCCCCCGTCCTTTTTCTTTCTCTCGGTCCCACCCCAAAAAAGGCTCCCTAAAGAAATGGATCAAAAAAAAGGGGGGACTTCTGAAACGGGCTATGCCACCCATTACTTATGAGGGAAGTCGCATCCGTCCCATCGCAAGCACCTACAATGTCATGATCACATTGGTTTACCCTTTTTTCTTTGGTAGTTCAACGGACGGTCGCCCCTCCAACAAGAAAAGGTAGAAATATTGAAACTTCTCTGCCATTTGGATCGGAGAATTTATGGAGGAAATCGGGTTTTAAATTTCCAGAAACCGCACGATTATATAGCCAAAGGGAATACGCCGCGCCTAAAATCATCCCAAGCGCAGCTAATGTGGCTACTAAGCTATTTCTTTGGAAAGCTCCTACTGAGATGGGAAATTCCCCGATAAAGCTGCTAGTACCAGGTGAACTCATATTGGCCAAAGTGGAAGAGAAGGAAATGGTAGGGAGATTCGGCATGGTGCTCACTGAACCTCCGTAATATCTAGCAAGTCGAGTCTTATGTCGGTCATATAGAACACCAACACATAGAAAAAGGGCTGGAGGAACCGGTCCATGACTTGACATCGGTGGAATGCTACCTCCAATTCCCTGTATGTTCGATAGAGCCAAATATTCCCCCCCCACTGATCGGAGTACGCCGATTACCCCCCGAACCGTACAAGATAGTTACCACCTATCATACGGCTTTCTAACTCCACTTCTTTTTCTGGTCGTTCCGCTCTGTCGGATCGATGGTAGTATCAGAGATCTGTAACCCCCCGACATTTTTGACAGAATGGTTCCTGCTTCCTACCCATAGTTAGCATGTATCTCCCCGGGTCATCCTTTAGTATCACATCGTAGACCCCCACCCCAACTCTATCTTCCTTATCAGTGAACCGGAACATAGTGCATAGGTATTCTTCGATGCAGCGGGGACGAGACGACGTGACATACTACGATCACGTACAGAAGTGCTGCCCTCTTAGGCTCGGCAATATGGAACCTCTCAACTGCTCCCGTTCCTTTATGGGGTCCTATCGGGATAGGTAGGCCCAAGCTTTCCCCTCCCCCCGACCGAGCAGTAGTTCCCCACGGCTGACAAATAGGAGTTTAGGCCGTAAAAGAAAGGCACCGGCCCCCAGCAGCTTCCCCCCCACTGGGATTTTGCTTTCCTTATCTACGCGCGCACTGCGTCAGCACTGGCGAAAAAGAGGTCGGCTTTACTGAAGAAGAAGGGGCGGGTGCTTGTGGGCCCCCCTCTGCAGCAAGTGCTTCTTGGACCCCCACCCCCGTTTCCCGAGAGGGGGCCGGGCTGTGTTTCCCAAGCGGCCGGCCAGTGGCGGCAGAAAACGAACTCGGGTGGGCTCCGCGCGGTTCGCGTTTTCTTGTTAAGAGAGCTTATCATTCTCTTATAGAAGCCCGCGTCCACGCCGGGGACGGGTAAAGCCCAGCGAAGCAGCAGGGAGCACTGAGCAATGGGGGGGATGAGGGCGACTCCGCCCATGGGTTGGACCACACCACAGGCGGAAGTCCTTCCACGACAGGAGAAGGGCAGCGTCCTCGTTGTCGGACCGGAACAAGAAACGGGAGCTAGTCGTTGGAGGGAAGACAAGGCTCGTGGAGTGCGACTCCACAGAAGAGCCGTCACGTGATAGGGGCGCTAGCGCTTATAGCAGCCAGCTGAAAAAGGCTAGCTAGCTACTTATTTCATAGCAGCCAGCTGAAAAACGGAAGGGCGCGCTAGCGCACTCCGGCCAGAACAAGCGAAGAAAACTCCAGTGCGCGCTAGCGCACTCCGGCTTTCGAGCCAGATGGCTCTCAGCCTTCGTTTGCTCCCTTGGGGTCGCCTACACTTGCTGCCTTTGCAGCTTCGGCCCCCCTTTTGTGCGGAGTACTTTGCTGGCGCTAGCCCGCGGCTTGCTGGCTTCAAAAAAGCCCCAATATAGTAAGGCGCGCTAGTGCGCTTACGTTTTTCTGCTGAAGCTGAAAAACTACGTAATCGCGCTAGCGCGCAACGGCAACACTTGACTCTGCCCAAGTGCTTGCTGCTTGCTGCTTTCTGTTCAAGCTCAGCTCGCTGCCTCCCCACCCTTGCTTAGCGTTCAACTTGTGATCCTGGATGCAGTGGAGGATTTTGATAAATGCGCCCGAATGTTCCCCCCTCGAGAAAGAGAAAGAAAAGAAGAAAGGATTGATTCTCTTGAACGGCCCTATCTTGTATCGAATGGTTTTTCGTGCTATACACCACGTTGAGAAACACCAACCTCCTATGTACCGTACCATTTGGGTACCTCGAAAGGGAGGTGCTCCTTATGATGCTACGGACGGCTGTCCGAAGTGCAATGACGGGGTAAACTCGGACTCGGATAGGATAGGATTGTGCGTGCCGGGCCCTTCGGGTGTCCATATTTTGGCCGAGTTCCCCGTACCGTAGGCCCCTATGTTACGCGGCCGTAATATTTTGTTACGTTCCACCGCTGTTACGCCAGAAATCCAAGGTTCCACACGAGCTCCCGTTCTGCGGCGTGGTGGCAGGACCGCTAGGGGATTGGCTCCGGGTGTAGGTAGGGTCAAATCTGCAGGGGTCATGCAAATACATAGGCCCCTTCCCTTCTGCCGAGTTGTTTAGAAGGCGCTTTCCGTTCTACGGTCCCTCGGAGCGAAGGGTTAGGCAGGTAGTACGGGCCCTCTGACTTCCAGCTATGTGCTGTGCGGCTCCCGCGAAGCGAATGAAGGGAAGCTCGAAGCTTTCCAAACCGATTACCGCGGCGGCTTATGTAGTGGTCGGCCAACTAAAGCTCGCTAAGCTTCGCTTCCCCCCCTTACTGAACTTCACTTAGTAGTCGGCATTCTATAAGCGACTTGTCGAGTCTACGAAGCTTTGCTTCTTGTAGTCGGCCCGTAATGCCTCCCTTCATTCCTAAAGTCTCCTTCCAGCCCAGAATGCTTGGCCTCCTGCGCCAAGTCGATCTTTTAGGCTTGGCTTCGTCCCGGAAGCTACCGCTTCTACGACGAGTCGCTTCTCCCCTTCTCCACTCTCTCTGGCGGAGAAAGCTCTTCGAGCTTCCGGGTGAGCTTACGCTTACTCTCAGCCTCTTTGATTGGTAGGCGGGCGGGCTAAGCCCCCTACTTAAGATTCAAAAGGGTAACCTTTTTATTATGTCGTGACGCTTTGGTTAGGCCGACTACTCTACTATAGGCTACTTCTAGCTTCTATAGTGGCCCTTCCGCTTTGGTGTAGTTGTAGTTTGTATTGGTACTGAATGAACATATCAAACAAAGGCGAGCAGTATAAGCCCTTCTCCGGCCTGGGAAAAGCAGCGAACTCTATAAGCTAGGGCTTTGTTCACCTTTGGACACGAACACTATTCCGTTCTCAGCGGAAACCCGCCTTAGAGATTGAACGTCGACTTATCTTATTGCCGTTCAATCTAAGACAGCGCTGATAGCTTGTAGTGAACAGAGCCCCCCTTATGAAACCGAAAGCTGCCTTTGGTACTTAAGTAGTTAAGGCGAACAGCCCCCCTTGCAACTATGATAGAGAGCCGTCTGCTTGTTGCCAAACCAACCCTGTTCGCCTTTCTTTTGAATCAAAGTAGGTCGCGACTGTTGTATTGTAGTCGGTCGGGGGAAGCTACCGCTTCTACGACAGCTCCGCTTCCTCGTCTTGCTTCTGGCAAAGCTTCTACTTTGCTTGCTTCTCTCGCGCTTGCTTGCGCGAAGGCTTAGAGTCCTTTTCGCTAGGTCCAAAAGCTTCCGTCAAAGCGAAAGATCTGATCCAACAGAAATCCCGCATATTGAGCGCAGCTGATATGCGGCTACGGCTAGGCGATCATATCATGCCATATAAGACTTATATATGGATAGCCTAGATATACAGATAGAATAGATGTTCATGGATAGACAGACATTCCATTGATTCACGAAATGGCTCGTCGATCCAAATGAATCATTCTTCTGGTCTCTCTCCGCCCCCCGCCCCGAAACTGACCCACGGCACAGCGCCCACTCGCTTCGCGCGCGGGAAGGCAACGAAGTTCAGTTCAAGAGACCGCAGCGGAGTGGAGCAGCCGCGACACGAAGTTCCTTACCTTAGCTGGATCTCGCTGGTGCCACCTAAACGGTAGTAGGTAGGCGGCGGATGTGTGACGTTTGGAGTTGTCGTTCGTGCACCTGTCCCCAATGGAAGAATGAGTGATCCGTTCCCCTGCAGATCATGGCCTTACCACTCGGTCCCCGATGGCCAGCGGGGGATTCGGTATAGCAGCTCACGTTCGTTTGCGCTGCGCGTTCCCGCTGGACTGGACACGTGTTAGCTGTAGGAAGTATGGTTCCGAAAGTGACTTCGGTTCGCCAGTTCAGGCTCAACTCCTCGCCTTACGTTAGCGGACCTACAGGTCGGGCCGGGGCTCCGCGCTCTTTCTTTCTGTGTGGGACGATGCCGGGGAGATAAGGGAATGCGTCGAGGCGGCGAACAACAACAACACAACTCAATTTTGGCTTTTCCCTCCATGAGATGAGCCCAGTGCATTGGACCGATGGATAAGAGAACTGAGCTGGCCCAAAAAGCGCTTGGGCGCTCTACGTACGATGTAGACTCCATCAGATACATATCGATTTCTTTCTGATGGATCCAGAATAGATAGATATCTTGTCTCATCAATAGATAGAAATAGGAGATTTCCCCTTTTTATTGATAGATTCCCTCTCTATCCATTCCTACTCTTTCGATCTATCAGAACAGATCAGGCCATCTATCAATCGATTTGAATGAAAATAGCACGTTCATCTCGCTTTTCGTTCATTTCCGCCACGCCATAATAGCCGCCATAATAAGAAGCAGGCGAAGCAGCTAGAAGCGCTCGCTTCGCGCCCTTGAATTCTTATTCACGAATGAATTGGGAAAGCCAAAAGAAAGATTCGATTCTGACTTCGTAGAGCCGGTGCTGCTGCTGCCTGCGCGTAGGACCGTCCCCCACTCCCGTCCCGGGGCGCTAAGGGGGTTTTGTTTTTGGAACAGACGGCAGTGTTTTGCTGACGCCTCGAATCAATTAATTGTTGCGACATGCTATGTTTTCTCCCCCATTGCTAGTAGGTTGATGGGTCGCACGCCCGGCACACATGTTTTGGCCTTGTGTGTGCATAACTAAAAATAGGTGACCTAACGGCCGCCGCCCGACTAGACATACCAATAGTCACCAGATTAATATGGGCTACTGGGGAGTGGGCAATGATCTTCTTAAGATCGATCTGTCTTGAAGTGGTCGAGGGAGTATATATTATAGCAATCGCGCTTGGAGTATAAATGAAAGGAGTGGAACGAAGTGTCGCTTCGGGAAACATGGGTATTGAAAATCTTAAAAACCCGTGGGTTCCCAATTTTGAAGGAATTCCTGCCAAGATGACGGATCCTGCCGTAGGTGCCTCTACATGAGCTTCGGGTGACCAAATATGAACTGGTACCATAGGCACTTTGACGGAGAAAGAAGCGAAAGAAGCAATCCATAGAAAGATTTGGCGCCGCTCACTAAATTCTGTGGTTAATGAGATTTGTGAATCGGTGGTTCCTGTTTGGAGAAGAATCAACGGAATAGCTAATAGCATAAAAACAGATCCAAGTGAAGTATATAGGAAAAACTGATATGCTGCCTTGATCTTTCTTTGTCTCGGACCCCATACCCCTATAATAATGGTCGAGTAAGGGGTGGCCCCAAAGCGGAATTGACCGGTGGTGGTTGGTCGAAGCTCCAGTAGGTAGCCACTCCCTTCTCAGGGAACCGTACGTGAGACTTCCGCATCATACGGCTCCGTCCCGAGCTTCCGTCGTCGGCCCTTGTCATTAGACCACTATCTATGCATGTATTTTCCGCCTTGACTCTCGAATCTTTTGCTTCTCGGGTGGTG